TTTTTGAATATGCCTATATCTATCGCTTTTGCTTCATTGATTTGATTCTCTCAATAGATACCGAGATTCATATTGGAAATCAAAAATATAGTAATTCAAACTATAAGACATAGGAGTAATTCAGATTGATCAGAACAAATAGATATAGCAAATAAATGGAATTGGATGCTATGTCAATCCCATATATGGAATTGATATTCGCATATATCAAGATAATATTGTAGATTGATATATAGATCCATATCAAATGCAGCCTCTATCTTTATTTTATTCCAGGGGGCAGCTTTATAACAAGAATCTAACTAATAAATAGTATGGTAGAAAGATTCATCTATTTCTTTCTACCATACTATCTATCTATTAGAATACTGCCGATTCTAGTCCACTCATTTCATTTAAGACATGAAATTGGAATCTTTTTCATTTTATTTCGTCAATTTTGGCTAAGAACTCAGAAGTCAAGTTTCATTCAAATTAGTTAATAATTAATCGTTTTGACTGACTGTTTTTACATAAATGATAAGTAGAAAAGCGGTAGGAACTAGAATAAATAGTGCAGTAGCAATAAATGCAAGAATATTTACTTCCATAATCTCATCGGTTTTTTACTTCGCAATAACTCGGGATTTAATCCCATAGAGATGATAAATCTTTGGCCTGTAAATTCAATGAATGAATATTACCTCTCGATGATCTTGAATCAGATCAATATCATGAATAACAATATCTGAACTATCAAATAAATTCGTCGTCGAGAATTGAATAGTATAACATAGGAAGTTCTTTTATCCATACCGCCCCAAACTTGGATTGCTGACCTAACCCAAAATTCCTTTATTTATTTATCATTTTTTATTATCTGTTCTTTTTTTCTCTCTAATCTATCTAGTTCCTTCTTGTACAATCATCTGATGAAGTCTCATCAAATAGCTCTTCCACTTCCAGTGGTCACATAGTTACAAACCCAAACAAACAATAAAAGCTAAATGGAAAAAGAAAGGAGTTTAGAACGAAACTATTTTTGACTTGGAAGACAAAGAAGTGTGATAAAGATGAGACCGTATAAAATGAATATTCATCAAATTTACTATTTTCCGATTTGTTCTTTCGTCGATGGGGCCTTAAAACAAAATGAAAAATAGGAAAAATGATTCATTCGCCTTTCTAAGAGGAGTAGGATCTTTGGTTGATCTGTCCTTCCCCCTCCTTTCTTCGTAGATTATTAGCCCCGGGACACCTATACCAAAAGCTCAGTGTGCAATTTGCATGAAATCTATTTTGCAACTTCAAACTAGTAAGTCAGGTTCCATAAATCCGTAGCCAGAAAAATAAATTGTTTTTTTTTGTTTTTTCTGGAAAGTATTTTCTTATATTCAATTTTGTATTGGACAAGAAAGGAATTCCTTTTGTGTATGCGCGCCTCAAAAAAGTATAGTACTCGATTCCATTACATGCATCGGGGGCAATCGAAAAAGCCAGCATTTCTTGGAATACTGACTATAATGCTACCAATAATTGTACTAATCCAACCGCATATGTCTTTCTCCTACCAAAAGGAAAGAAAAAAGAAATAAGGATTTCCCCTTTGCTTTGACAATGGAATTCTTCCCCCGGTCCCCTTCAGAAAAAGGGAGAGATTTTTTGATATATTTATTGGATCCGTCGGGACTGACGGGGCTCGAACCCGCAGCTTCCGCCTTGACAGGGCGGTGCTCTGACCAATTGAACTACAATCCCAGGGAAATACGGGATCTAGCAGAAAATTTGATTCTTTTTTATCTCCGGATCGGGTATTTCTGAAGTACAAAGGGAGTTATATCATCTCATGGCGGATTGGCGAATTATTGGGCCGAGCTGGATTTGAACCAGCGTAGACATATTGCCAACGAATTTACAGTCCGTCCCCATTAACCGCTCGGGCATCGACCCAGGAAGAATCAATTTTCGACTTATTGGTAATCCATGATCAATTTCCTTTCGTAGTACCCTACCCCCAGGGGAATTCGAATCCCCGCTGCCTCCTTGAAAGAGAGATGTCCTAAACCACTAGACGATGGGGGCCCGCTTGACCAACGGCCATCATACTATGATCATAGTATGATCCGTTTTTTGAAATTGTCAATATAATCAAATGATTCTAGCCGAGGGATCTTTCCCCCTTTCAGAATTGCATAGAATTGTTTTTTATTCGTCATTGACGAATTATTCATTAGAATCGACATTAGAAATCTAGTAGTAGTATTTTTTTTTTTTTTTGAATTATTTCAATTGAATTTATTTCTATTCGAGTCGGTCTTGAAACAATTCATTGCATTTTCTCCTAGACTTCCTAGGTAAATCCATTTTATTATTCAACAATGAGCCACTAGACACTATGTATCTACTGCACGTACTTAATGCATATATACTTATGTTTATAATATATGTACATATAAATATTTTATCCACATAGTGAATAATTCCGGAATTAAATAAAAAAGGCCCTTTTAACTCAGTGGTA